AATCATCAGAACTACTTCGATATCTATTTTATAGTTCCTATCCACAGAGTTTTTGTGAATTCATAGAATTCATACAACTTTTTGTTTTTCCATTTCTTTCTTTGTTCCGAACCATTCTTTGAATTCGAACTCTTCGTTCTTTTTCTTGATTGAATTTCTTTATTCAATATTGAATTGAATTCACAGTTACAAATGAAACAGAAGGACTTTTATTGGAATCCCTACCCCAATTCTCAGTAATAGGAGGGCAGATTAGATATATCTTTTAGCTCATACATAACTAGCCTACTATTACATATACATGTCTTTCTTCCATAACGTAAACCAACTATTTGTATCTTGGATTCAGTCGTATTTTAAAAACATTTTTCGAAACATCTATAAAGGAAAGTTGGCTTATAGCAATTATATATATTACATATACCTAGTTTGATCCCACTCTTCTAACGAAACCATTTTCTCTTGAATCTCATTTTTTGTAAACCCCTATCTTCCTTTTATTTAATTTAGAATTTAGCATTATCCCACATGGATACAATCAATCTAAATGGGCGAATTTCTTAGTCTAAATCATTGCATAGAAATATAAGTCTTTGGTTGATCTAAGTTCATGTAATTTATTCTTTATTAATATTTTCTTTTGGTCAATCTTTGAATTGAATAAAACCGACTGAAATGGGAATCGCTCTATAGAACCTAATTTTTTTTTTACAATTCCCTAATATCGTAATCTTTTTTACTATTCTTCTAGATCTTATAGACTTTTTTGTCTATTTATGTGTATATTTATGTTCACGAAGAAGATTATCTCGAGCAAGGCATAGATTACCTTGCACTAAGCTAAAAAAGACTATTTCGAAACTTAGTCAATGGTGTCCCTCCATGGATTCACCTATATAAGCCGCAGCTAAAGTTGCAAAAATAAGAGCTTGAATACCACTTGTAAATAATCCAAGGAACATGACAGGTATAGGAACCACTGAAGGTACTAAAGAAACAAGAACAACAACTACTAACTCATCCGCTAATATATTTCCAAAAAGTCGAAAGCTAAGTGATAAAGGTTTTGTGAAATCTTCTAAAATGTTAATGGGTAAAAGGATTGGAGTTGGTTGTATGTATTTACCGAAATAACCTAATCCTTTTTTGCTAAGGCCCGCATAAAAATAGGCTATTGACGTAAGTAAAGCTAAAGCAACGGTAGTATTTATATCATTCGTGGGTGCGGCTAACTCCCCATGAGGTAACTCTATGATTTTCCAAGGTAAAAGCGCCCCTGACCAATTAGAAACAAAAATAAATAGAAACAAAGTTCCAATAAAGGGAACCCATGGACCATATTCCTCTCCAATCTGGGTTTTGCTCACATCTCGAATAAATTCAAGGATATATTCGAAGAAATTCTGACCGTCAGTAGGAATGGTTTGTGGATTCCGAACAGTTACAATGGCTGAACCTAATAAGATAACAATTACAACCCAAGAAGTAATAAGTACTTGGGCATGGACTTGGAAACCGCCTATTTTCCAATAGAAATGCTGGCCTACTTCCACACCAGATATTTCATATAACCCTTTTAATGTGTTAATGGAATATGATAGAACATTCATATTGTCCTCTGAAAGAAAGAAAACTTTACAAGAAATTATTTTGATTCAACCGTCTTTTTTTCGACTTGCTCACTTGAATTGTATATTTTAGATACCAACTAATCACATAATATCCCCAGTTTTTTATCTCTTTTATGAGATTCAGAAATAGTAACGGATTCCGTCAATCTATGGAATTCAAAAAAGAATTTATTTATCTTATTATTAATCAGGGATTTCGTATATAGCTAGAACGCCCTTCACAAATCGCAAATACTAATTTGTTAAGAATTAATCGGATTGAAGCTATAGCGTCATCATTCGCTGGAATCGAAATATCTGTGAGATCCGGGTCACAGTTTGTATCAATTAAACAAATTGTTGGAATTCCCAAAGTGATACATTCTTGAAGAGCCATATATTCTTCTTGCTGATCAACGATTATTACAATATCGGGTAACCCTGTCATATATTTAATCCCGCCCAAATATGTTTGCAAGTGAAATAACTGTCTCTTTAATCGAGCCGCATCCCCTTTCGGAAGGCGTTGGATTCCCCCTGTCTTTTGTTCCATTCTCAAGTCCCTGAACTTTTGAAGTCTCATTTCTGTAGTGGACCAATTCGTTAAAAGGCCGCCTAGCCATTTTTTATTAACATAATGACACCGAGCTCTTATTGCAGCCCGCGCTACTGGATCAGCTGCTTTATTTTTGGTACCAACAATTAAGAATTGTTTTCTCCTACTTGCTGCATCAAAAACCAAATCACACGCTTCTGATAAAAAACGAGCAGTTCTAGTAAGATTTGTAATATGAATACCCTTACGCTTTGCAGAGATATAAGGTGCCATTTTCGGATTCCATTTTCTAGTAGCATGACCAAAATGAACTCCTGTTTCCAACATCTCTTTC